TCGGGATAAATCTGACCCCTTCCCCTATTACCGCCCACGTATATAGGATATTTTAAGAAGTAAACGTCTTTCTTAGTAACGGGGTCCGGAGACAAAATAGGAAAGGTGATTTCACTATATTTTTGACCAGGAACAGGACCTATTACAAGAATATTTTTTTTAGTAGGACGATAACTCTGAAAAGAAAGATTGCCCATCTTTTCTTTCATTTCCGGAGAAATACGATCGGAGGGGGCTAATTCGAATCCTTCAGGTAAAATAAGAACAGCCCCCACATTCAAAGATCCCCGTTTCCCATTAGAAAGAACCTGTTTCAGTTGGATATCATAGGGAATTCTAACAACTGCTTCAAATACAGTATCCGGAAGTACCGCTTGTGGAACCTCAATATCCACGGGCTTATTGGCTAAATGACAATTGGCGCATACAATACGCCCAGTAGCTTCTCGTGGATTCTCATAACCCTGTTGTGCAAAAATGGGATATGCGTGTGAAATAGATGTCCAAGTTATTACATATATAAATATAATGACCGATACGAAAATGGATCGAGTCATCTGTTCCTTTATCCAAGAAAAGATATTTCTATTTTGCATGGTCCAATCATTGATCCCGAAAATTTCTACAATAAATTGGGTAGGTTGCTAGTAGAGTTCCCTATCCACGATTCTGCTATTTTACTGGGATCCAGGAGTCATTTCCCGGATCGGTAGAAACTTAAAAAATAAGTAACATTTTGAATGGTTTGTTTATGTACGAAGTAAAAAAAACATTATGATTAGATTTATATCAGTAGATCATTTTTAGTCATTCATTGAATGATAAATGACTACAAGTGACGGAGATACACGATTTAAATAACGGAAGATCAAATATTTGAAAATTGTATCTAGAATGACTGGAAAGGTGGAAACAAGACCAGATATAATTTGATTATTATGATCAAATCCAAAATCCTTGTAGACAGAACCAATCATTAGTTCCCAACCATGAGGCGAGTGGAATCCAATACATAAATCCGTTAATAAAAGAATAGAAAAAGCTTTTATTGTGTCGCTTAAGTTATAGATAAATTTCCGAACCCAAGAATTAATAATACCAAGTTCTTCATTACCCAGAATAGAATAACCACTTAGAATAGCGAAGCTTATTATATTTGTCGAAAAATGTAAAATGGTATGGATATGATCCTCATTGTACATTTTGACCAATTGGATCGTTTCTTTGTGTATTCCTATATGAAGCTTTTGTATATGTGTATCGGGGTACTCCTTTATCATTTCGTCCAAAAGGAAGAGTTCTTCTAATTCTATGAATTTTTCCAGAACGTTCTTTTCTTGAATATCATTCAAAAAAACTTCGGATTGCCCAGCATTCCACCAATTAGTAACCAAAGATTCCATACTTTTATTAAATGAGAAAGAAATCCACCAGGGCAAAAAAACTATAGATGTAAGATATAGAAGGGGGTTGAATGCTTTCTTTTTTGGCATTTTGAATCTGTGAATTGTTAATGAAACCACCTCATTCCTCGATTCTATCCAATCTGATATTTCCATGAAACATGAGTTCTATAACAAACAGGGTAGTGAATCCACAGACCCCCTTTATTTAATTTGAATTAATTTAATTAAAGGGCTAATCCTTAGATCTGGAAACAATATTTTTTTTATTATGTCTTCATTCGAAGCAATTGTATCCTTTCGCTGAATGCCCTAACGAGCCACTTCAAGTCAAGAAATGCATATTTTTCTAATTTCGAGACAAAACAAAAACAGAATTGAATTACAAGATATGATCCATCTATATCTAACATATCAATTACAAAATATTGGACCCCAAAAATATGAAGTATATATATAGTCTTAGTTTTTCGGATATATATGATGAATCCATACTTAGTATACTTGTTACGAGTATGAAAAAATGGAGTTGATTTCCATATACAATCCATCAAAAACTTTTGGTGGAAAAAGCGCTTTGTTTTCTGTTTTCTGGTTGTTTCACACGCGTCTGCTTTTGCTCGAATGAGCGACCTGAAAAAACAAAACAGAACTCAATGCTGCGAAAGCATTCATTCTTCAATTCATTTCAAAATACTTCAATTGGTACGCGCAAAAAATAAGCCAATTCCGCAGCCTTTTGTTCAATTTCTCGTGGAGTCAAATTCTCATCAGTACGAGTCAAAGGAATGGCACCCTGGCCTCTGATTTCCATATAAAGTACACGCCGGGAATAAATACCTTCTTTAACCTCTATTCTAATCGACTGAATATCTCTCATAAGGAATCGAAGAAAGATTCGACGATTTCTTCCAGGGAATCCCCAACGAAAAATACACACTATTCCTTTTTTTCTATCGAATCTATCATAACCACTACCCACATTCCACGAAATTGTGCACCACAAATAGGAGCTAATGAACATACCCGCGATCCCATAGAAAGACATCACGATCCCTTGTGGGAAAAAAAGGATTTGCTGAGAAGGAAATAAGGATATCAGATTCCTACCAAGGTAACTAGAAGTTCCAACCAATAAGAATCCCAGTGAACCTAAAAAAAGGATACAGGCCCAACAAAAATTACTTGTTTTTCGAGACCCCATTATAAGTTCTATCCATATATGTTCTGATCGCCAGTTCATACTAGATCCAGTTGTTTAATTTTATTGAAATTTAAATTTAGAGAATAACCAAAATTTGACTTTCTTTTTTTGTTCCTGAAGCAACTCTTATCAACTAGCACTCTTATTATGATGTGAACCATTAGGAGTAATTCATCGAATCGCTTAGATATAAAAAAGGATCCCCCTCATATAATCCCACTATAGATATCTACATACATAGAGATATTTTTACTTTCATAGAGATATTTTTACTTTCCATTTCATACATCTGCGGACCCCCTTTTGAATATATAATCTATTTATCCCCATATATCATCCCATGATGTTTCCACGCGCATAATAGCTCTTTCATTTGTGTTCGGAAGAATCCACATGTTGTATCCTATGTCCACTAAATAGATAGATAAATTTAAATAGATATAGATATCTGTATTATGACCCAAGTCCGAGTCTTGAAAAAAAAAAATGAACGAGATTGGGTCCCGTCGAATCTAGATAATCTTGTTTTTTTGAACATGAAGAGATAGGGAAGCCATTGCAATTGCTGGAAATACTAGACCCACTAAAGGCACAAAAAAAGAGGGTAAGTTGAAAGTTGTCATAGAATGGATACCTCGATTTAATATTTTGTACCTGTTATAAAGATATCTTATGATAAGTATATCTATTATCAGTATATAATAATAGGTACAAGAAACGTAGAACTAAATAAGTGTACCTATTCACTTTTATATAATATATATTTATTATTATTGTTCTCTTATACTTATCTTCTAATAAATACCAAAAAAGGTTCTTACTTGGAGAATAATTATATCTATAATAAATACATAATGTAATAAAATAACATGAATTTTTCCTAATTTAGTAGAAAAATTAACTCTTTTATCCTATTGATAGAGCCTTCCCGATTACTAATAATGCATTATATAGGTAGAAATAAAATGGATCTGTAGCAAATAAGAAAAGTGATTATCAACAACTTATGATCCGTTATACAATTGTATTTTATAACCTCAAGTAAAACTCCGTGCTTATTATTTTTTATTTTCACTTTGATTACCATAAACTAAATAAAATGGAAACTAAATACTTGTAAACTTCAAATAAAAAAAACAGAATTAAATGATCTACTTGATTCAATTTTGATTCAAAGGACAGAAACCGTGAAGCTGAAATAACTCACTCAGAACACCCTTTAAAGGATTACGTGGTACGATTGGGTCGAATAAGCCCTTATGGAATAAATACTCAGCTTCTTGTGACCCATCAGGTACTGTCTTATTCAATGTTTGTTCAATTACTCTTTTACCTGCAAATGCAATGTAAGCATTAGGTTCGGCAATAATGATATCTCCTAACATACCAAAACTGGCAGTCACCCCACCGGTTGTAGGAGATGTAAGGATTGATACGTAGAATAACTTTTTATTTGATTGATAATCATATAAAGCTGAAGATATTTTAGCCATTTGCATCAAGCTCAAACTTCCTTCTTGCATGCGGGCTCCCCCCGAAGCACACACTATAATAAGGGGTAGAGATCTATTAGTAGCATATTCGATCAAACGGGTAATTTTCTCGCCTACTACGGATCCCATACTGCCCCCCATAAACTGAAAATCCATAATCCCAATTGCGATGGAAATACCGTTTAATTGACCTATGCCTGTTTGAACAGCCTCAGTTAACCCTGTCTTTTTTTGATAAGAATCAATACGATCTTTATAAGGCTCCTGCTCCGAATGAAATTCAATGGGGTCCACCGAAACCATGTCCTCATCCATAGCATCCCAAGTGCCTGGATCAATCAAAAGTTCGATTCTTTCTGAACTACTCATTTTCAAATGATATCCACATTGTTCACAAATATTCCGTTTTAACCTAAAAAATTTCTTATAATTTAATCCATAACAATTTTCGCATTGAACCCACAAATTCCTGTATTTTTGACTTATATCGAGATCACTTCCACTTGCGCTAGTTTGTATACTGATGAAACTATCACTGTCAATACTATTTACGCTTTCACTACAAATGTAACTATAAATGTAATTCTTAGTGTAATTGTCACTACCGCTTGAAATGTAACTATCAATATGGATTTCAGAACGAAGATAACTCTCAATGCAACTAGTAATGTGATTATTCCAACTATATTGAGTATCATACATGTAACGATTGTAGTAGTGATTGTCACTCTTAGGTCCATCATTCGGATAACTATAATTTAGGCAACTAGAAAAAAAACCGCCCAATTCACTCAAAAAAGAACGATCGTCTTCAACCTCAAAAATAAAATTTTCAATATCCAAATATATGGAATAATTTTCACCATTACTATCCTTAACTAAAAAAGTGTCATCACAGAT